TCTCAAGACGTTCCTCAAACCAATCATATACTTTATTGAGATAGGTAACCCAATGGAACTCCCCCTCTGAGAACCGTATATGAGAATTTCATCTCGTACGGCTCAAGCGGAAACACACAAATACTGATTTCAACGGATATATAATAGAAAATGAAAAACTTCATTAACCACTTGATTCGATTTGCCTCGAAGATACGAAGTAACAAAAATCCGGAATCTCTTCTTTGTGATGATAATGCCAAAAAATATCAAGTTGGCTCATCTGTCTTTCTTTATGTTGATCGTTACAGGCCTCTTGAATCTTCTCTTCCCTATTTTTTATTTGTTATTTGATTTATTGTTTTTTTTTTTTTTTGTGCGTACTGCGGATTTACTCTTGTTTTACTATTGATAGGAATTCTCTTGTTGAGACCCTATGAATCAATTGAAACCTCAGATTCATACTAGAACCACGATGATTTAGCCTCAAGCTAAACTCAAAGGTTCTCTGAGTAAGAACCTTTGATGATCACTTATTGAATGAATGGATGTAATGACTCAACAAAATCTAGAGAAAGAGTTATCCTTCGGTCAAAATAAATCTGAAGGAATAAAATTCGTTTGATTTAGGAAATACCTATTTGAATTTTTTTTGAGTCCGGTTGCGAGGTCTGAATAAATAGTAGGTATGAATCATAGTTCAAATATTTCTTTTCTTGATCTATTCTATATATTCCGTGCTCCAGATACTAGAATAAATATCCGACGAGGTAGAATCATCTTGATAGAGATAACAGGTCCATTCTATGTATTATCAATAGGATCAATTATAACAAGTCACACACTCATATTCCGGAAATACCGAAACAAATAAATTCCACGGTCGAACTACCAGAATAGAATGGTCTAGAAATCCAAGTCTAAAGTAATTTTTTCTTTGATTGAAAGACTAGGACTTCATAGTTCTTATAAACCTAACTCATTGAAATTCCATCCAGTAAAACGGAAGAATTATAAATTTCCAAAATAATAGATAGGAATATCGCAAATAGAGCCATTGCGACCCCCATAAGTGGTGTAGTCCCCCATCCCGGAGCTACTTTACCATATTCCGAATTCAATGGTTTCAATAAATCCCCTACAGTAGTTCGTCTTGGCCCAGATCTAGAACTATCCTCAACGGTTTGTGTAGCCATAAATCCTATTTAATGATTGGTTGAGATCTGTTGACTTTGTATACTATTCCGTTGTAGTTGTAAATAAACGATCTTATCGTAGATCCATTGTGATCTTGAAATTATCTAAAAATGGAAACAGCAACCCTAGTCGCCATCTCCATATCCGGTTTACTTGTAAGCTTTACTGGGTACGCCTTATATACCGCTTTTGGGCAACCCTCTCAACAACTAAGAGATCCATTCGAAGAACACGGGGACTAGTTGAAGTAATGAGCCTCCCAATATGGGAGGCTCATTACTTCAATTAAATTATTTCGAAAGGTTATTTCATTTTTTTAGTTGGAACCTTAGGTGGTTCTCGAAAAAAGATAGCGAAAAAAATTATCCCTAAAGTCGAGACTAAAAGGAATGTATAAACCAATGCTTCCATGGATTCGATCGTGGTTTACAATTATAGCTTCCACACCTATTCATTTGGGATCATTTATCATATCATATAAAGAAAGAAAAAAAGTCAAAGAAAAGATGGTGATTCAAGTCAAGATTTCTCTGATACCCAATATCAAATAAAAAAAAAATAGAGGCGAAAGATACCACAACAATGTCGTATCAGACTACTTGTCTCCTTGTAGTTGGATCTCCAAGTTTTTGGAATGCTCCAAATTCCACTTGAGCATCCAAATCTGGATCAATACCAGCAAAAACATCTCTGAACAAGGTTCTAGCGCCATGCCAAATGTGTCCGAAAAAGAAGAGCAAAGCAAACGTAGCATGCCCAAAAGTGAACCAACCCCTTGGACTGCTACGAAAAACACCATCGGATTTCAAAGTAGCCCGATCTAATTCAAAAATTTCACCTAATTGGGCACGTCTAGCATATTTTTTCACAGTAGCAGGATCAGAATAACTTACTCCATTAAGTTCGCCACCATAGAACTCAACAGTAACACCTACTTGTTCAACACTATACTTTGATTCTGCCCTTCTAAAAGGAACATCAGCTCTCACAATTCCGTCTTCATCTACCAAAACTACCGGAAATGTTTCAAAAAAAGTAGGCATACGACGTACAAAAAGCTCGCGCCCTTCTTTATCTCTAAAGACGGGGTGTCCTAACCATCCAACAGCAATTCCATCCCCATTGTCCATTGAGCCTGCTCTGAATAATCCCCCCTTTGCCGGATTATTACCAATATAATCATAAAAAGCTAATTTTTCGGGAATTTTAGACCAAGCTTCCGATAAACTAAGATTTTCGGCTAGCCCGGCACTAACTCTTCGATATATTTCTTGCTGAAAGTATCCCTGATCCCACTGATAACGAGTAGGACCAAATAATTCGATTGGGGTAGTTGCTGAACCATACCACATAGTTCCAGCAACAACAAAAGCTGCAAAAAAAACAGCAGCGATACTACTGGAAAGTACAGTTTCAATATTGCCCATACGTAATCCTTTGTATAGACGTTGAGGCGGACGAACACTAAGATGGAATAGGCCTGCTAATATGCCCAATGTACCCGCTGCAATATGATGAGAGGCTATTCCTCCCGGAACAAAAGGATCAAAACCTTCCGCGCCCCACGCTGGATTTACAGATTGTACTTTTCCAGTTAGTCCATAAGGATCGGACACCCATATTCCAGGACCATACAAACCTGTTACATGAAATGCGCCAAAGCCAAAGCAAGCTACCCCTGAGAGAAATAAATGAATTCCAAAGATCTTGGGCAAATCCAAAGAAGGTTTTCCCGTACGTTCATCACAGAATATTTCTAGGTCCCAATATACCCAATGCCAGATAGCTGCCAAGAAGCACAAACCGGAAAACACTATGTGTGCCCCTGCCACACCTTCATAACTCCAAATACCCGGATTTGTTATAGTTCCTCCTGAAATACTCCAACCACCCCACGAATTGGTTATTCCTAAACGAGTCATGAAGGGTATAACGAACATACCTTGTCTCCACATCGGATCAAGAACGGGATCAGAGGGATCAAAAACCGCTAATTCATATAAAGCCATCGAACCAGCCCAACCAGAAACTAGAGCTGTATGCATTATATGAACAGAAAGCAATCGACCGGGATCATTCAATACGACAGTATGAACACGATACCAAGGTAAACCCATGGAAATACCTCTTTATCAAAGAAAAATAGACACTATGCCACTTTATTTTATCGCATTGGAAAAGACTATATATACTAACCATGTACCTAACTTTTCAGTAGATTCCGTATCAGAAAGGATTAATATTTATTCCATTCCATTGAAAATAACGTGAAAATAACGGAACAATTTTGTTCGTAAGAACAAAGAGAAGCAGATCTATTCTATACCCGATAAGTACCAATACGCAATGGGAGGATTGGTCCCATTTTTGGGGAACGAATGGATAGATACTTGTTTATCATTCGAACGATCGATTTCTTCGTTCAAATTTTTTCTTTATTCATTCTGTCTTACTCTATAAACTTTCCAATCTATGTATCAAATAGAATAAAGAGAAAAAAGGGATGAAGACAATAAACCATTGATTGTTACGTTTCCATATTAAAGTGAAGTATAGTACTAAATTTTTTTCTTTAATTTAATGCCCATTGGTGTTCCAAAAGTACCTTTTCGGAGTCCTGGAGAGGAAGATGCGGTTTGGGTTGACGTATAGTGCGACTTGTCAGACATATTGGGTCATATGGGATTTACCCGTTCTCTCCCCTGATCGAGATATCCTCTGTTTCGCCCAAGAGATATTGTATTGAGTGAGGCATCAATCAATCATTCGGAGCGTGAAGTGCAATTAGATCAATTTATTTTATATTGGGGATCAATATTATCAATTTAGAAGAATTTATGGTTTACTTGGACTGATAAAATAAAGTATCCAGGCTCCGTTCAGAAAATACCAAATCGATAACAAATTGTTAATATAATATATGTATGATTACCACTTGTATCATAAATGATTCTTATACCTACTATTACTTTATACCTACTATTACTATAGTAGTGATAGTAGTGATCCCAAATTGCAATTGCAGACCAACGGAATAGTATGATGAATACATCAAATAGTTTTGGGAAAGCAAGACACAAAATTAACAAAAAAAAAGAAGTCATAACAAAAAAATGGTACTGAGACCATTTGTCCTATATGTGCAAATAGAATTCGGACAGATCTTTTCCCGGGGTAGACCATGAACCTAAAAGAATTGAAAGGACCCATTCAGGAACAAGACAATGACATCGTGATTTTAATATCGATGAAACAATACATCAATGATAGGTTAGTTTAATAAGTTCAGTAATCTCTTTTTTTTTTAGAGGGAAGGGAGCCTAAACTCATCTCGTTTTTTTTAATAGAAGACCTTTCATTAAGAAAACCTGTTACATAAAAAAAAGAAATAAAGCTGGAATCGACACATTGATTCTTTTTTTTATTTTTCACAATTTTTTTTGAACCGTATGTATCCAAAGGTGCACGTACGGTTCCTAAGGGATGCAATTTTGTCCTAATCAACCGACTTTATCGAGAAAGATTACTTTTTTTAGGCCAAGAGGTTGATAGCGAGATCTCGAATCAACTTGTTGGTCTCATGGTATATCTCAGTATAGAAGATGGTACTAGGGATCTTTATTTGTTTATAAACTCTCCCGGCGGATGGGTAATACCAGGAATAGCCATTTATGATACTATGCAATTTGTGTCACCTGATGTGCATACGATATGCATGGGATTAGCCGCGTCAATGGGATCTTTTATTCTGGTCGGAGGAGAAATTACCAAACGTCTAGCATTCCCTCACGCTTGGCGCCAATGAGTTTTTATTTGATTGAAAA